TATGTATGTCTGTTTTAAAAGCACGAAGAGTAATTGATCAGATTCGCGGGCGTTCCTATGAGGAAACACTTATGATACTGGAACTCATGCCTTATCGAGCATCTTATCCCATTCTCAAATTGGTTTATTCTGCAGCGGCAAATGCTAATCATAATATGGGTTTGAAGGAAGCTGATTCATTCATTAGTAAAGCCGAAGCCAATAGGAGTACTATTGTGAAAAAGTTAAGACCGCGGGCTCGAGGACGTAGTTATCTGATAAAAAGACCGACATGTCATATAACAATTGTATTAAAAGATAAATCTAAATCATTTTTAGATCAATCTAAGATTTAGATTCATATAAAATAAAAAAATATGGATGAAAAATAAAATAGAATAGAAAAATATGGGACAAAAAATAAATCCACTTGGTTTCAGACTTGGTACAACTCAAAGTCATCATTCCTTTTGGTTCGCACAACCAAAAAATTATTCCGGGGGCCTACAGGAAGATGCAAAAATACGGAATTGTATCAAGAACTATGTACAAAAAAATAGGAAAATATCCTCAGGTTTCGAAGGAATTGCACGTATAACAATTAAAAAAAAAATCGATTTGATCCAAGTCATAATCTATATTGGATTCCCAAATTTATTAATAGAGGGGCAAACACGAGGAATCGAAGAATTACAGATGAATGTACAAAAGGAGTTTAATTCTGTAAACCGGAGACTCAACATTGCTATCACAAGAGTTGAAAAACCTTATGGACAACCTAATATTCTTGCAGAATATATAGCTTTACAATTAAAAAATAGAGTTTCGTTTCGAAAAGCAATGAAAAAAGCTATTGAATTAACTGAACAAACGGATACAAAAGGAATTCAAGTGCAAATAGCAGGCCGTATCGACGGAAAAGAAATTGCACGTGTTGAATGGATCAGAGAGGGTAGAGTTCCCCTACAAACAATTCGCGCTAAAATTGATCATTGTTCCTATACAATTCGAACTATTTATGGAGTATTAGGTATAAAAATTTGGATATTTGTAGACGAGGAATAATCAACCTTGTCTTCCCATTCTGTCCAGTGATAAAACAAAAAATGACAAACTCTTTCATTCTTTTTTCGTTAAAAATAAAAAAATGAACAATTCTAATTCTATAAGGTTAAATAAAAATTCGATTGATCATTTGGTATAATTGCTATGCTTAGTGTGTGACTCGTTAGTTTTTTCTTTATAGTTTCAAGTTGGGATTAAAAAAAAAAAATAAACTGACCCCTGCTATAAACTTTGTAATTATATAAAATAAACTAATAACCAACTTATTGCTTCGTATTGTCGAGATCCCAAGAAACAGTCACTATATGAATGAGTGGATCTATCATATGGTTGTAGCAACTGAAATTCTTTCAACAAAAAATAGATCTGATTATGGGTTGTAAAGCAAAAAAAAAATAAAGGGATGTGGATAAATGGAAGGATGATAGAAAGAAAGAACAAAAATATCAATGATATATGATTCCAATATGTATGGTCTATGAATCACGTCATAAAAGGCAGTGTGATAAAGCATCAATACTGATAATCAATACTGATAAGATAATTATAAATATAAGAATTTAAAAATGAAATAATTTTAAATAGAATAAAATAATAAAGAGCCTTCAGGTTAATAAAAACTGAGGAAATTGACTTGGGAACGAATTTTGTTGGAAGCTCCATTGCAAAGTTCGGACCTAACCATTAATGGAGAAGCTATGGGAACGACAGAACCTGTGACTGCATAGGCTTCTATTGAAAACGAATCCTAATAATTCATTGGGTGGGATGGCGGAACGGACCAAGAAAAAATTGATTTATTCTGAGAGGTTATGAATTGAACCTTCGAATGAAACAGGAAAGAGTAAATATTCGCCCGCGAAACCTCTATTTATTGGATTACAATCTTTTGTCGTAATTCGATAGAGGTAAAAAAAAATAAGGAAAGGATTCGTTATGTTATAAAAATAAAAAAGAGAAACATTACATTATCTATAAAGATACATAAATGTACACACACGTCTAGCTGTATTGTATATCTTGTATCTACATCTTCCTTCTTATGTAAGAAATTAAATATCAATAAAAGCCATTACTTGGTGTATTATCTATTAATGTGTACCTATTAATGTGTATCTATTAATGTGTATCTATAATATTATTGAATTAGAATCCTTTCATTCGCGAGGAGCTGGATGAGAAGAAACTCTCATGTCCGGTTCTGCAGTAGAGATGGAATTAAGAAACAACCATCGACTATAACCCCAAAAGAACCAGATTTCGTAAACAGCATAGAGGAAGAATGAAAGGAATATCTTGTCGAGGCAATCATATTTGTTTCGGCAGATACGCTCTTCAGGCACTTGAACCTGCTTGGATTACAGCTAGACAAATAGAAGCAGGGCGAAGAGCAATGACACGATATGTGCGTCGTGGTGGAAAAATATGGGTACGTATATTTCCCGACAAACCTGTTACAGTAAGACCCGCGGAAACACGTATGGGTTCGGGGAAGGGATCCCCTGAATATTGGGTATCCGTTGTTAAACGGGGTCGAATACTTTATGAAATGGGTGGAGTATCAGAAACTGTAGCTAGAGCAGCTATTGAGATAGCTGCGCGCAAAATGCCTATACGAACTCAATTTCTTATTTCAGGATAGAGATGCAGAACTAAACAAAAAGGGGTATTGGGGATGAAAAAACAACCGCAGGTTTATTTATTTCTGGACGGACAATATTTCTTTTTTTTCTTTCATACTTTTGCATTGAAATAACAGATTGAAATAAAAATGATATGATTCAACCTCAGACCCTTTTGAATGTAGCGGATAACAGCGGAGCTCGAAAATTGATGTGTATTCGAATCATAGGAGCTGGTAATCACCGATATGCTCATATTGGTGATGTTATTGTTGCTGTAATCAAAGAAGCAGTTCCCAATATGCCTCTAGAAAGATCAGAAGTAATTAGAGCTGTAATTGTACGTACATGTAAAGAACTCAAACGTGAAAACGGTATGATAATACGATATGACGACAATGCTGCAGTTGTCATTGATCAAGAAGGAAATCCAAAAGGAACTCGAGTTTTTGGTGCGATCGCTCGAGAATTGAGACAGTTAAATTTTACTAAAATAGTTTCATTAGCTCCCGAAGTATTATAAATAGTAGTAGATGAGACTATGATATAGTAGGGTATCTGAAATATATCAAATTAGTAGATTGTGTCTCACGTATATACTTTATAAAAAAAAAAAAAAGAAAAAAAAGGAAACATGTTGATTATATCAAAATTTGGAGGAACCTATAATTCTAGTTCGTCATGGGTAGGGACACTATTGCCGATCTAATAACTTCTATAAGAAATGCTGACACGGATAAAAAAGGAAGGGTTCGAATAGCATCTACAAATATCACCGAAAACATTGTTAAAATACTTCTACGAGAAGGTTTTATTGAAAACGTTCGGAAACATCAGGAGAGTAACAAATATTTCTTGGTTTCAACTCTGCGACATAGAAAAACCAGAAAAGGAATATATAAAACTAGAACCATTTTAAAGCGTATCAGCCGGCCCGGCTTACGAATTTATTCCAACTATCAACGAATTCCTAAGATTTTAGGTGGAATGGGAATTGTAATTCTTTCTACTTCTCGAGGTATAATAACAGATCGAGAAGCTCGACTAGAAAGAATTGGAGGAGAAATTTTGTGTTATATATGGTAATCTTCCACCTCTGGTATCCTAATTTGATCTCTAACTTCCTATTTGTAAAATAGAGAGGAAAAGTGAGTTATATAACTCTTCCTCCATTAGTTGATACTTCAAGGAGGTTACCTGGAATGAAAGAACAAAAATTGATTCATGAGGGTTTAATTACTGAATCACTTCCCAACGGTATGTTCCGGGTCCGTTTAGATAATGAAGATCTAATTCTAGGATATGTTTCAGGGAGGATCCGCCGCAGTTTTATACGGATACTACCGGGAGATAGAGTAAAAATTGAAGTAAGTCGTTATGATTCAACCAGGGGACGTATAATTTATCGACTTCGCAACAAAGATTCGAACGATTAGGTTATTTTTTTAACCATGGGTATACAATTCGAAGTTCAAAAAAAATTCAAGAGACTTATTCTCTTCCAAGAAGTGGATTCAGAATTAAGGTAAGGAATAAAAAATATGAAAATAAGGGCTTCCGTTCGTAAAATTTGTGAAAAATGTCGACTGATTCGCAGGCGTGGACGAATTATAGTGATTTGTTCCAATCCGAAACATAAACAGAGACAAGGGTAATTCTTCTAAAAAAGAACTTTACTTTCAAAAAAAAAAAAATATGTAAAAATAAGGTAAAGGATCCGTTTTAACATGAAATGGATATCTCCGTATCTTTTCTTTTTGTATATTTCTGACTCATAAATATGAGATGATAAAATATGACAAAAGCTATACCAAGAATTGGTTCACGTAGGGATGGGCGTATTGGTTCACGTAAGAATGGACGTAGAATACCAAAAGGCGTTATTCATGTTCAAGCGAGTTTCAACAATACCATTATAACTGTTACAGATGTACGAGGTCGGGTAGTTTCTTGGGCCTCCGCCGGTACTTCTGGATTCAAAGGCACAAGAAGAGGAACACCTTATGCTGCTCAAGCCACAGCGGTAAATGCTATTCGTACAGTGGTTGATCAGGGTATGCAACGAGCAGAAGTTATGATAAAGGGTCCTGGTCTCGGAAGAGATGCAGCATTACGAGCCATTCGTAGAAGTGGTATATTATTAAGCTTCGTACGTGATGTAACACCTATGCCACATAATGGATGTCGACCTCCTAAAAAAAGACGTGTGTAGAAATAAGAATTAAACCGATTTCAAGAGAAATAAATGATCAAATAATAATACTAGTATAGTATGGTTCGAGAGGAAGTAGCAGGATCCACTCGAACACTACAGTGGAAGTGTGTTGAATCAAG